CAATTGACAGTATGACTTAGGGCGCAATATAATTTAAGTGGTCAAATACTATTTTGGTAAAGCACCTTGAATCCACTGGATAGTAAAGGATCTTGGATCCAACGCAGAACCCTTTGTGAATGAGAGATATAAAGACGAGAAAGACCAATGAAATCAAGTTTCAAGGTTGTAATTGAATGGTAAAGTTTGATTTGATTACCATTAACCTCCAGAATAGTTAACGAGTTTTTCGGTTTGATTCACATCTCCAAAAGGTCTGAGTTATATTAAGGTAAGGTGGCCAAAGGCCCCTATGGTCCAGTGGTTACGACCTCTCTCTTTCACGGAGAAAACGAGGGTTCAAGTCCCTCTAGGGGTATACCAATACTCAAGACTATAGGAGTGGGATTTTCTATCAAGTGATCCATCTTTGTCAAGTCCTTCTAATAGTCTACTCAGTGGGACTTTGTATTTTATATAAAGTGATATGTATTTGTCAAATCTGCCTGGGAGACGAAAGGAAGTTGATTATGGAACGTCTAAAATGAATTAGGCGTTGGGTCGATGCCCGAGTGGTTAATGGGGACGGACTGTAAATTCGTTGACAATATGTCTACGCTGGTTCAAATCCAGCTCGGCCCAACAATTTGTCAATCTACTATCAGATGGTAGAACCCTCTTGTTCTTAAAAAATACCTGATACGAAAAAATACCTGATACGAGAGAATAAAAAAGAATCCAAAATTTCTGCTAGATCTCTTCTTATTTCCCTGGGATTGTAGTTCAATAGGCAAGAGCACCGCCCTGTCAAGGCGGACGTTGCGGGTTCGAGCCCCGTCAGTCCCGACGGATCCAATAAGTACATCAATTCGCCTCTCGATTTTCTGTGAAAGAAGGGACAGAGAGCATAATTGAATTCCGAAGGGGTTTCCCTTCTTTTTTTCAGGATTCTGTCGAAGAAAGAACAAACCCTAAACTAAAAAATAACTAAAATAGTGAAGTTGATAGAATATTCCATCTTTTCTCCCGCGACTCATCTTTCTCATACTTATTTGTCTTCCAAAGAAATTTAGATCATTAAAATTTAGAACCTAATTCCTCTCTTTTTCCACTTCGCTTGTATTGTTTGTTGGGTTTTTGTAGTTGGGGCGGGTGGTTAGAGTTCGTTTGATGGTTCTATAAGGAAGACCTAAGGAAGGTAGGTTATAGAAAATAAAGAAAAGAAGGATAAATAAAGTAAAGGGGTTTTTGATTGGTCCGGGAATCCCATTTTGGATTCAGTATGGATAAAAGATGTTCGTATGTTATACTATTCAATTCTCGACGACGAATTAATTTAATAGCTCAGATATTGTTATTCATGATATTGATCCGATTCAAGATCATCGATAGGTAATGCATTCATTGAATTGACAGGTGAAAGATTTATCATCTCTATGGGATTAAATCCCGAGTTATTTTGAAAAAAAAAAAACGATGAGATTATGGAAGTAAATATTCTTGCATTTATTGCTACTGCACTGTTCATTTTAATTCCTACTGCTTTTCTACTTATAATTTACGTAAAAACAGCCAGTCAAAATGATTAATTACTTTAAATGAAACTTGACTTCTGAATTCTTATCAATAGTTGAAGAAATCAAATGAAAAGTATTCTATTTTTGTTTTGCGCCTTAAATGAAATCAACGGGCTATAATCGGCGGTATTCTATGAGATCCGAGAGTATGGTAAGTAAGAAATTGATTTCTTACTTATCATACTCTCTATTAGTGTTATAGTAGTGTATAAAATTGTTTCTAATAAAGTTGGTATACTATATTAGCTTCTATCTTCAATATATGTAGTTATTAATCCATATATGGAATTTACGTAGGACCCAATTCTATTTCTTTGATACATCTATTTATTCCGATGAATCTGAAATAATTGTTTTGTTTTACTGTTATAGAATACATTGATCCACTATAATCCAATGGAATTTGGAAACGAAGATATTTTGATTTGAAAATGATTTCAATTCAAATCAAAAATGCGTTGCAGAACGATCTATAAAACAATTGATACCGTTTCATTCCTCAACTAAATTAGGAGTGCTTCTAAAGTCCACTTCTTCCCCATACTACGAGTGAAAGGGAAAATGTAAAGACTACCATTAAAGCAGCCCAAGCGAGACTTACTATATCCATGTGAATTATGTCCCTTATCTCTATGATAGAATTATTCCATTATTGCTCACTAATAATAGTAGAATAAATGGTCCAGAGTCAAAAAGGGATTCTGGGCGAACACTATTGATGAACCAATCAAAAAATCCATTTCAAAAATTTCTATATGATTTATAATCGGGAAAGACTAAACACAAGTAAAATAAAAAATCAAAACTACAAAGGAATGTTACTAATGGAACATCTAGTAATAAAATAAGAGGGCACATTCCTTTTTTTCTTGCCCTTCAAAGTAAAAATAAATCAATTGCTATCTATTACAAACTTTTTCCTATTTGATCTAATCCGTACCCTTTCCCGATTGTCTCTCTGAAGGAGTTGGGAGATAGTATATTATACTTTTGACGAGAGGTTAAAAAAAAAAAAAAAAAGAATCATTTTTTTCATGTTTTTTTCTATAAATTATCCATCTCAATCTAATAGTGATTGAATGCCTGAACACTCAGAGATTCTCGCGAGCCTATATATGTAGATTACACAGTATAGAAATAGAAAGAACTTCCCCCAACCAGTAGTTAAATTATCTCCAATCAAGACCCAATAAGTAGACATTACATTAGTAGTAGAAAGGAATCGGGAAGTCTTGCTTCGACCATTAAAATCAAACATTAAAATCAAATCTTTCTTTTCATTTTGGATTCAAAGATTTCCGATTTCCAATCTTTTACAAAATCCCCAGAACGGATGTTTAGAATCAACCAAGTATTAACAGTCCCCTTATTCTGTTCTGGCTGGGTAAAATTAGGTTGAGTTATATCAGCAGAACAGAATAAGAGATTCCGATTCGTTTGCTGATGAGGCGGCACCCGGATTTGAACTGGGGAAAAAGGATTTGCAGTCCCCCGCCTTACCACTCGGCCATGCCGCCAAAACGATACACAATAGGAGAAATTTTTACCTTTTTTGTTGGATTACTCAATTTTAGTTTATTGTACTTGCATCCCCTTTTGAATCCTTTTTCTAACTAAACTTATCAAAATTAGAAAAAAACCCTTTTCCCCTTTTGATTGTCCCTTCGATTGATTGTATAGTATCTCAAAACACACAATGCCAAAAAGCTTCCCCTCACTTTTCTATTGAAAAATCAAATGTATATTTTCACTCAAAAAAACCAAAATTTATGACAAACGGGATATTCGTTGACTGAGAATTCGTCAATGATTCTTGGATTTGAATCTAAAATTTGGTTTGCCAAACGACATAAGAAAATACAAATTGATACATACTTGATTTATCCTTTTCTTGATTTATTCTTTTGAATCAAAAATCCTTCTCAATTTCCATTATAACAAAAATGATAAGTATATGTAAACCCCAGAACGGAAATTGTTACACGGGTACTAAATTGGCTATTTAGAGTATGTTGCCTATAAATAAAAAAATGAAGGGAATTTTTTGTAACAAAAAAAGGCCCGGCTGGGTATTGACCGGGCCAGGCCAAAAAGGCACTTCGAATAAAATAAAAGCAAGAAGGTCTTCTTTTTTTATCTTTCTATTTTGATCTTTCGAGCATCTAAATGGAATTGCTAATTCTATAATAACGATAAAGAATGTGAAAGAAATACTTAATTTAATCCTTACTTGATGTGTAATGTAACATAGTAATTATCTTTTTCAATTGGGAGAGATGGCTGAGTGGACGAAAGCGGCGGATTGCTAATCCGTTGTACGAGTTATTCGTACCGAGGGTTCGAATCCCTCTCTTTCCGTTGATGACTTTCTATTTTTTTTCTAGTTAAGTGTGTGGAATAGCTAAAAGAAAATAAAAATATGAAGAAAATTGTAAAATAAAGCAAGAAAAACAATTTATTCTTCACGTCCAGGATTACGTCCTGGATCATTGGATAGGAATCCAAAGATGAAGAGAGAAACAAAGAATATTACTACTGTGTAAACGAAAAGTTTGAGAGTAAGCATTACACAACCTCCAAGATCATTTTTTGAAAAAGAAAAACGAGAGAAAAGAAAAGATAATAGATCCTCCATTTTTATATCACATATCTTATTTTGACACCAAGAAATGAATTCTAAAATAGAAAAGAATGTTCAGAAATTCAAATGAAGTTGTGAAGTTGAAATTTTTCAAAAGAGTCTTTGATTACCAGAAATCACTTTCATACCCCCAATTAGATGTTGTAAGCGACCCTAAGCTAATAAGGTATTTTGCCGGAAAGGAAAAAGGATTAAAATCGGGAAATGGAGCGAGCCGGATTTCTCACGGCTATTCGATCATTTCAATGTTTGAATTGAAGGTTCATACTGTCAGACTTATTTGATCTTATCAAATGTTATCATTTTTCTCGAATAAATCATGAATTCTACATGAATTCTATAAGATACTATTAAAGATCTTATCGAAAACTTACAGCAGCTTGCCAAACAAAGGCTAAAAGAAAAAAGAACAGGGGTATTACTGGCATAACATCTACGATTGGATTCAAAAAAGCATAGGCTTCGGGCAATTTGGCGAAGAAAAGACTACTCGGATAAAGGGCAGAATTAAGACAGATCAAACTAAAGATATTAAGCATAACAGACATTTTTTTCGTCGAGATAATTGCATTTTGATTGAGTTATTGATATAAGGAAAAATGAAGAAAGTAAGGTAGACAAAAAAATCCTTCTTTTTCCACTCAATCAAAAATCCTCCAATTCTCAAAGGAGACTAGAAGAAATCATACTTTCATACAATATCTTAATTGAATTATATGTAATGATCAATAAATTAAGTTGAATTCTAGATATACACATGTCAAAATCCTAGCAACGAATCTATAATATCTATAATAAATTCTATAAAGAAGAAAGGTTTTCTATAGATAGTTGGACTGGAATTGACGAACACTTAATACCAATATTATTCTTTATTAGTATTAGTGTCCAATAAAAATAGAAATGGGGCGTAGCCAAGCGGTAAGGCAACGGGTTTTGGTCCCGCTATTCGGAGGTTCGAATCCTTCCGTCCCAGAGCATATCCCCTGTACCCGAATACTTCTTTTTTGTTCAACAAGGTTCTGTTTCACGGTCTAATATTGGATAGAATAGTATTCCTCTTTCTTTTTTTTATTTTGAATGATTCTTTTCGGAATCATATCTGAATTTTTCACAAACTGAACTAAATCGAGTTCAAATGACATGCAAAAGTAACTAAACCCTTTTGATAAAGATAAGATGAGATGTAGAAAGATTACTTAACCTCAGGTTCAAATATGAAAATACATATAAAAGAGGAAGTGCTTAGCCTATAGGTATGTATTGTTATCAGGTATGTATTGTTATCCTATTTCAGTGACAAAAAGTCTTTCTATTTTTGTGAAAAAGGGTTTTCATACTTACTTAAAAAATGAAAATTTAAATATTTAACAATTATATTTATTTTCATTTTAAATATTTAACAATTATATTTATTTTCATTGTTCGATCTATTTAGATTATTTGCTTTACATCATTGAGAATTCCATTCGAAAAGAAAAAATGATCTTTATTATGATAATCAAATGGAGTCTTTACTGTAAAACTTGGCTCAAATCATGATATAGAAGTAAGAAACTTTTTCAAGTAGAAAGATTTGTAATGATTCTTTATGGATTGAATCTTTGGGAAGTTTTGGGAAGTTGGAATTAGTAAGTCTATCTTATTGAGTCACTTGAAGAGGCAGAGTCAAATAGAATTTATTTATTTAGAATTTCTTTATTCGTGTGATTTCTGTTAGTTATGTTATTTCTCTATTTAGATTTCTGGATATTTCTGTTAGACATTTTTTGAGATAGAGATTTATATCAAAATGTTCCATTCATACAAAAAAGCCGGGGTCTTGCTAATATTTATTCATAAAAATATTGATTATCTATGTAGCTGTAGCTAAGAAAAAAGAGAAATAACTATGTCTCTGTACCGACTGAACCAATGACTATTCATGATTCCATAATTGAATCAATTCCATACCGGTTCGAAATTAGAGGAATGTTATGGTAAAACTTCGTTTAAAACGATGTGGTAGAAAGCAACGTGCGACTTGAAGGACACGATCCGTTGTGGATTCTTATTCTTACATCCACCATTTTATATAGGAATGAAGGTGCTCTTGGCTCGACGTCGTTTTTCTATTCTACTAGAACCCTTCTTTTTTTATTGGGTTGTAATTGTAATGTAAATAGTTTGCGATGGAGCTCGAGTAGAAAGTATTGATTAATTTCTCAGGGGCAACGATCTAGGGTTAATGCCAATCAATAAATTGGAACAACTTCGTAAGTATATCTTCGATATAGAAATCGAAAGGATCCGATTCGAGCAAATTTTAAACAAATTTGAAAATCCAAAAATTTTTGTTGGAACGGCTAAAACTTTTCGATTCACGGTGTATCGTGCACGAATAAACCATCGGTATGATTCTTTGATAGAAAGAAATCACAAAAAGGGGTATGTTGCTACCATTTTGAAAGGGTTAAGAAGCACCGAAGTAATGTCTAAACCCAATGATTTAAAACCAAGATAAAGGATCCCAGAACAAGGAAACGCCACTTCAATTGTCTCACGGATCCAAATACAGAATCCAAATCTATTTTAAACGAGACGAAAAAGGGAGGGTTAAAGACCACTCAAAAAATAAAAAGATTAATATCTTTAAGATATTTTAAAGATATTTTAGAATTCTTGAACTTGAGTTATGAGTACAAATGATTTTTTTTCAGGAAGAAAGCTAAAAAAAAAAAAAAAAAATGACTATGAGTTAAATTATAGACTAATTTTTTTATGGAGTCCTTTCCTATTTATTAGAATTTTATCCATAGACAAAACTTCTAATCATTTTTTCTCGAGCCGTACGAGGAGAAAGCTTCTTATACGGTTCTAGGGGGGGGTTTCTTTTTCATCTACATCTATCCCGATGAGCCGTCTATCGAATCGTTGCAATTGATGTTCGATCCCGAAGAGAAGGAAGAGATCTTCGGAAAGTGGGTTTTTATGATCCTATCAAGAATCAAACTTATTTAAACGTTCCCGCTATTCTCTATTTCCTTGAAAAAGGCGCTCAGCCTACAGGAACTGTTCAGGATATTTTAAAAAAGGCAGAGGTTTTTAAGGAACTTTGCTCTAATCAAATGAAATTCAATTAAATTAAGGAAATAAAAACTAAGGATAGGATAGTGATTTCTATATCATTTTGGATATCTTTTCTATACTATGTTTTTTTATTTCCTTATTTTTTTTCTTGCTCTACTTATTTTCTTGCTATCTTCGTATCTATTTATCATTGCTTTTATAGAATCTTTTTCTAAGTAAACCTTATTTGGTGGATCCTTACAAATATAGAAAATTCTGACATTACCTGCAGTTTTCATTCGAACTCTAATACCAAGTAAGAAACAAGGAATCGAAGTTCGTTATTCGACTTATTATATATGGATTCAATACACTATTGATTGCATAAATCCTTTTTCTACTTTATCTTTATTTATTCTCCACCTAAACTAAAAATTTTAGTATATATGCATATTCAGTGCCAATCCAACACAAGTCTTTTTTTTTTCCTTTTTTTCAATTTGAGTTCTTGTACTTTTTCCATCGTATTCTTTTATTAACCTTTATATTGACAATATTGTATCGAACAAATATAATTCATCGTGATAAGCAGCTCTATTTATTTCTGTCCCATAGGTTTTAGGTTTGATTTTTTACCTGTTGATTCAAATGATGGGTTCGTTGGATTAGCGTTGCTACTCGGATTTTTGGTTGAAAAAGTGGATAACCTAGAAATAGGGGATAGTCCAGCATTTTTTACATTTCTTTCTTTTGATTTATTTCTTTTTCGGGAAATTTTTTCGTAGATTACGTAGATTTATGGTTTGATTTAATCATTTTTTTATTCTGTTTATTCTGATTGTATCTACATATCCTTTTTCTATGTGGGTTGCTAACTCAACGGTAGAGTACTCGGCTTTTAAGTGCGGCTAGGATCTTTTACACATTTAGATGAAGCGAAGGATTCGTCCATACCATCGGTAAAGTTTGGAAGACCACGACTGATCCTCAAAGGGAATGAATGGAAAAAATAGCATGTCGTATCAATTAAGAGTTCTGAGAATATTTTATTCTTTCCGGCTCAAGACAAAGCCTTCGTTTAAATTATTCAAAGGGGCAAATAGAAGTCAATTTTAAGTTGGGTCGAATTAAGAAATGGATAGGGCCCCATGGCTTCAATTAATTTCATTTTGATTATAGGGAAAGAAAAAGCAACGAGCTTCCGTTCTTAATTTGAATGATTACCCGATCTAATTAGACGTTAAAAAAATATTAGTGCCCAATACGGGAAGGCTTTCTCCCAGGAATGTATTCTTGATTTTTTAATGAATCCTAAATATTACCATCCTCCATTCCATAATGGAGAAGTATGTGTATAAGAAACAGTATATTGATAAAAAAATTTCCAAAATCAAAAGAGCGATTGGGTTGAAAAAAGTAAAGGATTTCTAATCATCTTGTTATCCTATAATGAAAACAAAGGAAAAAGATAGGATAGAGAATCTGTTGAGAATTTTATCTGTATCCGAGGTATCTATTCGGTTTGTACTATAATACCTTGTTTTGACTGTATCGCACTATGTATCATTTATAACCCCCAAAATCCTCTACCCTTAATTTAATTTAAATCAAATTTCAAATGGATAAATTCCAAAGCTATTTAGGGCTAGATAGATCTCACTACTTCTTATATCCCCTTATCTTTCAGGAGTATATTTATGTACTTGCTCATGATCATGGTTTAAATGGATCGATTTTGTTGGAAAATGCAGGTTATGACAATAAATCCAGTTTACTAATTGTGAAACGTTTAATCATTCGAATGTATCAACAGAATCATTTTATTCTTTATGTTAATGATTCTAAACAGACTCCATTTTTGGGGCACAACAAGAGTTTTTATTCGCAAGTAATGTCAGAGGTTTCTTCAACCATTATGGAAATTCCATTGTCTCTGCGATTAATATCTTCCCTAGAAAGGAAAGGGGTAGTGAAATCCGATAATTTACGATCAATTCATTCAATATTTTCTTTTTTAGAGGACAACTTTTCACATTTAAATTATGTATTAGATATACTAATACCTTACCCAGCTCATCTGGAAATCTTGGTTCAGGCTCTTCGCTATTGGATAAAAGATGCTTCCTCTTTGCATTTATTAAGATTCTTTCTTCATGAGTGTCATAATTGGGATAGTATTATTACTTCAAATTCAAAGAAAGCCAGTTCTTTTTTTTCAAAAAGAAATCACAGACTATTCTTCTTCCTATATACTTCTTATGTATGTGAATATGAATCTGGCTTCCTCTTTCTCCGTAACCAATCTTCTCACTTACGATCAATATCTTCTGGAGCCCTTATTGAACGAATATATTTCTATGGAAAAATAGAGCATTTTGCAGAAGTCTTTGCCAGGGCTTTTCAAGTTAATTTATGGTTGTTCAAAGATTCTTTCATGCATTATGTTAGGTATCAAGGAAAAGCAATTCTTGCTTCAAAAGGGACGTTTCTTTTGATGACTAAATGGAAATATTACTTTGTCAATTTCTGGAAATCTTATTTTTACCTGTGGTCTCACCCAGGAAGGATTTATATAAAAATAAACCAATTATCCAACCATTCCCTTGACTTTCTGGGTTATCGTTCAAGTGTGCGGCTAAAGCCTTCAATGGTACGCGGTCAAATGCTAGAAAATACATTTTTAATCGATAATGCTATTAAGAAGTTTGATAGTATTGTTCCAATTATGCCTCTGGTTGGATCATTGGCTAAATCG